AAAAATAATAAAAGAACTCTCAAAAGTAAATCCAATTCTATTATTTAGATTGAGAGACGTATATAAATCAAGCGAAACTCAAAAAGAAAAAGATTTTATAACTCGTAATCAGATAATTCATGAATCTTTTAGTCGAACTCAATCTACAGATTGGACAAATGATTTATTGACAGAAAAAAAAATGAAGGATCTGACTGATAGAACAAGCACAATCCGAAATCAAATAGAAAGAATTACAAAAGAAAAAAAAAAAGTGACTCCGGGAATAAATGTTAGTCCTAATAAAATAAATTATAATGCTAAAAGATTCGAATCACCAAAGAATATTTGGCAAATATTAAAAAGACGAAACGCTCGATTAATCCGAAAATTACATTATTTTCTAAAATTTTTTACTTTTTTGACTAAGGGGGTATACGTAGAGATCCTTCTATCTATCATTAATATTCTCAGAATTAATATACAATTTTTTTTTGAATCAACAAAAAAAATTATTGATAAATCTATTTATGATAAATCTATTTATAATAATAAAATAAATCAAAAAAGAATTAATAAAACAAATCAAAATACAATTCACTTTATTTCGACTATAAACAAGTCACTTTATAATATTAGTAATAAGAATTCACATAATTTTTGTGACTTATCCATCTTGTCACAAGCATATGTATTTTACAAATTATCACAAACCCAAGTTCTTAACTTGTATAAATTAAAATCTATTCTTAAATATCACCGAACATTTTTTTTTCTTAAGACTTCAATAAAAGATTATTTTGGAACACAAGGAATAATTCATTTTGAATTAAGACATAAGAAATTTCGGAATTCTGGAATAAATCAATGGAAAACCTGGTTAAGAGGTCATTATCAATATCAATACGATTTCTCTCAGATTAGATGGTCTAGATTAATAGCACAAAAATGGCGAACTAGAATTAATCAATGTCGTACAATTCAAAATCAAGATTTAAACAAAAAAAATTCATATGAAAAAGACCAATTAATTCATTACAAAAAACAAAATGATTACAAAGTATTTTCATTATCAAATCAAAAAGATAATTTTAAAAAATACTATAGATATAATCTTTTATCTTATAGATCTATTAATTATCAAACTAAGAGGGATCCATATATTTACGGATCACCATTCCAACTAACTAAGAATCAAGAAAATTTTTATAATTACAACACATATAAAAGCAAATTTTTTGATGTATTAGGAGATATCCCTATCAAAAATTATCTAGGAAAAAGTAATCTTATTTATATGGAAAAAAATCCGGATAGAAAATGTTTTGATTGGAAAATCATCCATTTTTGTCTTAGAAAGAAAAAAAATATTGAGGCCTGGATCAAGATCGATACCAACAATAATAAAAATACTAAGACCGGGACTAATAATTATGAAATAATTGATAAAATTGATAAAAAAAATCTTTTTTATCTTACAATTTATCAAGATCAAGAAATCAATTCACCTAATAAAAAAAAAAGATTTTTTGATTGGATAGGAATGAATGAAGAAATACTAAATTGTCCTATATCGAATCTGGAACTTTGGTTCTTCCCAGAATTTGTACTACTTTATAATGCATATAAAATTAAACCGTGGTTTATACCGAGCAAATTACTTTTTTTAAATTTTAATATAAATGAAAATGTTAGTGAAAATAAAAACACCAATAGAAAGCAAAAAGGGGTTATACCACCGAATGAAAAAAAAAAATTGGAATTAAAGAATCAAAATCAAAAAGAAAAAGAATCCACCGGCCAAAGAGATCTTAGATCAATTGCACAAAACCAAGGAAATCTTGTATCTGTTCTCTCAAACCAACAAAAAGATATTGAAGAAGATTATTCGGAATCAGACATAAAAAAACCTAAAAAAAAAAAACAATACAAAAGTAATACGGAAGCAGAACTAGATTTCTTTTTGAAAAGGTATTTACTTTTTCAATTAAGATGGGATGATGCTTTGAATCAAAGAATGATCAACAATATCAAAGTATATTGTCTCCTGCTTAGACTGAGAAATCCAAGAAAAATTACTATATCCTCTATTCAAAGGAGAGAAATGAATCTGAATATAATGCTGATTCAGAAGAATTTAACTCTTACAAGATTAATGAAAAGGGGTATATTGATTATTGAACCCCTTCGTCTGTCTGTAAAAAATGATGGACAGTTTATTATGTATCAAACCATAGGTATTTCATTAATTCATAAGAGTAGGCATCAAACTAATCAAAGATACCGAGAACAAAGATATGTTGATAAGAAGGATTTTGATGAATCCATTTCAAGACATCATCCAAGGGTAACTGGAAATAGAGACAAAAATCATTATGATTTGCTTGTTCCTGAAAATATTTTATTGTCTAGACATCGTAGAGAATTGAGAATTCTAATTTGTTTCAATTTAACGATTACACACGGTGTGAATAAAAATCAAATATTTTGTAATATTAACAAGTTAAAAACTTGGGGTGGA